ATAGGATGAAAATCCCCTGGGTAGAAAGTTTTTAATGCTTATGTAGAACTATACATTAAGAAACATTCTAAATTGATTAGATTAATATCGGTGGATCATTTATTAATCATTCATTGAATGATAAATAACTACAAGTGACGGAGATACACGATTTAAATAACGGAAAATCCAATATTTAAAAATAGTATCGAGAATAACTGGAAAAGTGGAAACAAGACCAGATATGATTTGATCATTATGAACAAATCCAAAATCTTTGTAGACAGAACCAATCATTAGTTCCCAACCGTGGGGTGAATGAAATCCGATACATAAATCCGTTAATAAAAGAATCGAAAAAGCTTTTACTGTATCGCTTACGTTATATAGGAATTCCTGAGCCCAAGAGTTAAGAATAACAAGTTCTTCATTACCTAAAATAGAATAACCGCTTAGAATAGCAAAACATATTATATTTGTCGAGAAGTGCAAAATCATATGGATACGATCCTCATTGTGTATCTTGATTAATTGGATCGTTTCTTTGTGGATTCCTATAGGAAGCTTTTGTAGATGTATTTTCGAGTATTCCTTGATCAGTTCGTCCAAGAAGAGGATTTCCTCTAATTCTATGAACTTTTCTAAAATACTTTTTTCTTGAATATCATTCAAAAAGATTTCGGATTGATCAGTATTCGACCAATTAGTAACCCAAGATTCCATACTTTTAGTAAATGATGAGAGATAAATCCAACATGACAAAAACACTATAGATGCAAGATACAAAAGAGGAATGAATGCTTTCTTTTTTGCCATTTTTCGTCTGTGAATTATTAATTAACCCACTTCATTCGTCGACTCTATGTGATCGAATATTTCTTTTACCCATGAGTTCTAGACAAGGTATCAAACCTATGAATCTATTTTATTTGTGATTTTGTGTGAATCTAGAACGAATACAAAAATAGACTACGACTCCGCTTCGAATTCGAATCAAGAAATAATAAATAATCAAAAATATTGTTTCCAGATCTCTCAATTCATCAAATTTCTTAAAGTGTCTCCTTTCGGTCATTCATCGAAAGGAGACACTTTAAGAAATGAATATTATTGATATTTTGAGACGAAAGAATTCCTTTTCTATAAAAATATAGAATATTTTGAAAAAATTCCAACGATTACCCATATCCAAGAATAGAATAATTGAGAGAAAGATATTGTGATGATAAAAAAAAATGAGTGTTAAAACAAGACAGAGATGGACCAGTTATCATTATTAAGAAAACCCTTTATTGGTTAGTATTAGTAATGGAACACAAAAGAAAGGATAAATTAAAGGGTCGATTGACAAAAATAATTTACACGATAGGATTGGCATAAAAAACCACAAAGGAGGGGGTTTTGTTTTAGGGTTGTTCCATATATATCGGCTTTGGCTCGACTGAACGTTTTGACGAAACTTCAGTTAAATTATGTTATGTTATAGAAAAAACAGTAATTTTTTCCCTCCTGCTGAGAAAGCATTCATTCTTCAGCCCATTTCCTTTTCTCAAAAGACTTCAATTGGTACGCACAAAAAATAGGCCAATTCGGAGGCTTTTTGTTCAATTTCTCGTGAAGTCAAATTCTCATCAGTACGGGTCAACGGAATAACCCCCCGGCCTCTGATGTCCATATAAAGGATACGACGAGCATAAATACCCTCTTTAACTTCTATTCTAATGGACTGAATATCTTTTGTACGGAATCGGAGGAATATGCGGCGATTTTTTCCAGGAAATCCCCAACGAAAAATACACACCATTCCCTCCTTTCTATCGAATCGATCATAACCACTACCTACATTCCAGGAAATTGTGCACCACAAATAGGAACTAATAAAGAAACCAGCGATCCCGTAGAAAGACATCACGAGCCCTTGTGGAAAAAAAACAATTTGCTGAGCCGGAACAAAAGATATAAAATTTCTAACAAGATAACTGGAAGTTCCAACCAATAAGAATCCTAATGAACCTAAAAAAACGATAAGGGCCCAGCAAAAATTACTTAGTTTTCGAGACCCCGTTATAAGTTCTATCCATATATGTTCTGATCGCCAACTCATACTTCATCCGATTAAATTTTATTGGAATTGAGAGAATACCCCAAATTATTTTGACTTTACTTTTTTTTGTTTCCGAAGGAACTCTCATCAAACTAGCACTAGTTTGATGGGAACTCGGGCTAGTTGATGTGAACCCTTAGGAGTAATTTATCAAATTGGTTAGATCTAAACTAATAACATACCCTTCCTTAAATCCCAAATATACATATTACAAATGGATCCACCAACTTTAGGTATCCAACGATCCTGCTCTATTTGAAACTAGCTGGAATTTATTTTCCCATAGATCATTTTCTGCAGGCATAATAGCTTTTTCCTTTAGAAATCACATGTCATACCATATTTCCATTTCCCGAAAGAAATAAATATCTGTGTTATGCTAGCAAGTAGAAGTTCAAAAAAAATGGATGAGATTGGGTCCCCTCAGATCTAAACAATCTTGTTTTTTTGAACATAAAGAAATAAAGAAGCCATTGCAATTGCCGGAAATACTAGGCCTACTAAAGGCACAAAAATAGAGGGAAAAGTGAAAGTTGTCATAAAATGGGGTACCTCGATTTACTATTTGCACCTCTTATTATTTTTTTTATATAATATTTTACAATAATTATAATTCAAAATTGTAATTATTATGAATTGGTCTTTATTATTAAATTCAATTTATTAATAAATTGAATTTGAAAATTCTTATAGAAGTAATAAATATCTATATATCTAAGTGAGTATATAGACTAAGTCCAAGGAATGTAGAACTAAAAAAATGGACTTATTCATCTTTCTACACGAAAGATACCTATGATAATTAACTTTATTATATTAATTCTATTTTTTTCTTAATTTCTTTGTGTTTTGTTCTTGTCTTCTAATTTGAAAAGGTTTCTTACAAATTATCGAAAGATTTGCTAGAATGCGACACAACCAGGATTTTTAGTGAAAATGAGATTTTCGGGCGATGCAGAAAGATAAAAACTATATATCTATCTTTTCTATATTTGATTATCTACGTAAGGCGAAATTCGTTTTATTTGCCTAATGTCACGAAAGGAAGAACTCACGCTTTTATCTTCTTGATAAAGACTTCTTAATTAGTAATGGGAAATCTAGGTAAAAAAAAGAGTTATCCGCAACTTTTGCTTCTTTTTACAATTAGATCTTAGGTCACCAACCAAAGAAAATTGCGTTCTTATTTACTTTAATTCCGACAAGCTAACTACTTGTTTGCTACAAATAAAATAATTGAACTTAATACGCTCTACGTGATTGAATTTGAATTCAACGGAAAAAGGCGTGGAGCTTAAATAACTCACTCAGAACACTTTTTAAAGTATTACGTGGTACAATTAGGTCGAATAAACCTTTCTGGAATAAATATTCAGCCGCTTGTGAACCTTCAGGTACTGTTTTATTCAATGTTTGTTCAATTACTCTTTTACCCGCAAATGCAATGTAGGAATTGGGTTCGGCAATAATGATATCTCCCAACATACCAAAACTAGCTGTTACCCCACCAGTAGTAGGAGATGTAAGGATTGATACATAAAATAACTTTTTATTGGATTGATAATCATATAAGGCAGATGATATTTTAGCCATTTGCATTAAGCTCAAACTTCCTTCTTGCATGCGCGCCCCCCCCGAAGCGCACACTATAATAAGAGGTATAAGTCGACTGGTAGCGTACTCAATCAAACGAGTGATTTTCTCCCCCACCACGGATCCCATACTACCCCCCATAAACTGAAAATCCATAACCCCAATTGCTACGAGAATACCATTTAGTTGACCTACACCTGTTTGAACAGCCTCAGTTAATCCTGTCTTTCTTTGATAAGAATCAATACGATCTTTATAAGGTTCCTCCTCCGAATGAAATCCAATGGGATCCAGAGAGACCATGTCTTCATCCGTAGGATCCCAAGTGCCGGGATCGATCGAAAGTTCGATTCTTTCTGAACTACTCATTTTCAAATGATATCCACATTGTTCACAAATATTCATTTTTGATTTAAAAAATTTCTTATAATTTAATCCATAACAATTTTCGCATTGAACCCACAAATGCCTGTATTTTTGAGTTGCATCGAGATCATTAGACCCTTCTCTTAGAGTTAAATCACTACTCTTCGCGCGGGTTCGTAGACTGGACCTCCCGCTTTCGCTACTAGTTCTACGTTTATCAAAAATGCACCTAGAAATGTAACTGTCACTACTATCACTTACAATGGACGTATCAATCCAGATTTGAGACTGAAGATAACTGTCAATGCAACTATTAATGTGATTATTCCAACTAGATTGAGTTACATACATGTAACGATTGGATAAGGAATCTTCACTCGTAGATCCATTATTCATACAACTAGAATTGCGATAATGATAAAAAGAATTCTCTAATTCACTCATAAAAGAAAGGTCGTTGTCAATCTCAAAAATATGATTTTCAATATCAAAATAGATAGAATAAGTATCTCCATTATTATCCCTAACTAAAAAAGTATCATCAGAGATAAAATTCCAAATGTCTTTGAAGCCGAATAAACGATCCACATTAGTGTAACTAGAATTGTCACGACCCCTGCAACTATGAATGTTTTTAGCCCTACCTTTTCTATTCGGATCTTCACTTTCACTAGTATTTTCAACAGGACCAAGATTGTCCATTGAGTTCTTTATCCCATACCTACGCTCTAACTCCTTTTTAAACACCATCGAATTAAACCACCATCTTTCCATAGAGTTTTCTTGCCCCCTATTTGTTTGCATAAAAATACAATAGATGAATAGTCATTCGAGCCACAATTCTTTAGTTTTATTTATTTCCTATCAGACTAAACATAGAAATTCAATCACTGAAGTGTGAAAAAGAATTCTTTTTTGTTTTATGGGAATCCGGGGGTAAAACTTCACTATATATGAA